AAAAGTTCTAAAAGAAATTAATCGTAAATAAGAGGATTGTTTACGAATAAGCACTAATAAAATTTCGCACTCAAATACATAAGAATTATATAGGAACCAAAAAAATCTTTTATTTTCTTTCGAAAAAACATAAATAGATTTCTTCTGAGTAATGGAGAGATTATTCCAATTATGATATTCGTGAAGAAAGAATTGCAATAAGTGTAAAAAGGGAACATCTTGAATCCCGCACTGAAGGATTTGAACCAAGATTTCCATATGGATGGGATGAGGTATTAGTATATCTAAAACATAATTTAAATGCAAAAATTTATCCTCTAAAAAAGGAAAAATTGAATGAATTGATCGTAAATTATGATATTTTGGTATTTCTTTTTTTTCTAAATAAGATACTAATCGCAAGGAAAATGGAATTTCCACAATAATTGCAAAACTTTCTGATATAATTTGAGAATAAAAATGAGAATAAAAAAAAATGTTGTGAGTGTGACCAATAAATAAATTTTGGTTAGAATAATTAACCGAAGAAATTAAAGAATTCTTTTGATAGATTCGAGTAATTAAACGTTTTACAAGTGATAAACTAGATTTATTATCATAACCAAAAACTTCTATGGGTTCATAAAAAATCAAACCATTTAAACCATGATCATGAGCAAGTGCATAAATATACTCCTGAAAGAGTAACGGATATAGGAAATATTGTTGCCAAGATCTACCTTTTTCTAAATATTCTTGTAATTCTTCCATTGACTTCAATTTCTACTTGAACCAGAAACAATAGGTATTTCTTGTATTATCAAATTATACATAGTGCAATACGGTCAGAACAGAGTATGTATCATGTATGAAAAAAATATATACCCCGGAAATACAGAGTCCAATCAACAGATCTTTTTCCTCTCCCCTTCTACTATCCAATAGGTTTATCTTCGTTCTATTAAACTATTAAATAAATTATCAGAGGATAAAAAATCTTTTATTTTTGCAACCCGATCGCTCTTTTGACTTTGGAAATTTTTTTTGTCAGTATACTGTTTCTTCTACACATTAGTTTCCAATCCATAATAGAAAATAGGTAGGATTTTTTTTTATTCTTAAAAAAAAGAATCAAAGGTCCATTTACAGGAGACCCCTTCCCCACATCAGGCACTAAGTTATTTTTAACGTTTAATTAGATCGGGAAATTATTCAAATTAAGAATAAAAGCTCGTTGCTTTTTTTTTACCAGAATTAGAGCCATAGAGCTCTATCCATTTATTTACTAGACCAAACTCTAACTGTGAATTTCTTAAAATAAAAAAAAAATAAGAAAGAATATAATAAGAAATTCAAAAATGAAAATTCAATTCCATTTTTTCTTATTATTTTATTTTATTACGACATGCGGTTTTTTCCATCCATTACCTTTCAGGATCAGTCGTGGTCTTATAGACTCTACCAAAAGTCTGGACGAATTCGTTACTTCATTCAAATGTGTAAAAAACCATAATCGCACTTAAAAGCCGAGTACTCTACCATTGAGTTAGCAACCCAGATAAATATGTATATACAAGTGGAAAAAATGGAATTGAACTATACAACTACGTAAAAACATTGAATTTTGAATTCAAAAGAAATATAAAGGAAAGATTAGATGATCAATTAAACAAAATAGCAAAGTGGATTGGATTAAATTAAAGACAGATAAAAAAAATGTAAAAATTTACATTTAAAGACCGCCCCCCTTTTTTAGAAAATAGAAAAAATTTTTGATTTTCGTTAAAAAAATATATCTTATATAACAAATAGTAAATTTGGCAAACCCATAATTTGAATGAAGTAAAGAAAAAACCCATAAATAAATAAGGATCGAAATAAACAGATCTATTTATCTACGATCGAATTATATTTGTTCGACACACCATTGTCAATATGAATAAATTGTTGATAAAAAAATGAAATAAAAAAAAATTACATAAAATAAGGATTTGTGTTGGATTGGCACAACAAGAAATATGGTAAATATAAAACATCATATAGAACAAGAAAAGAGCAATTGTGAATAAATAATTACCACACAAATTTATACTAGTTACCTTTCTTTTTTCTAATTTTTTTATTTATTTTATGAATTCTTTTAAAATAAAAATTCTGCTTTTCTTAAAATATAATGAACAGTTCCTGTAGGTTGAGCACCTTTTTCAAGGAAATAACGAATAGCAGGAACGTTTAAATAAGTTTGATTTTTCATTGGATCATAAAAACCCACCTTTCGAAGATCTCTTCCTTCTCGTCGGGATCGAACATCAATTGCAACGATTTGATAGATCGCTCATTGGGATAGATATAGATAAATAACCCCCCCTAGAAACGTATAAGAGGTTTTCTCCTCATACGGCTCGAGAAAAAATGATTCTAATATTTCTGTATATAATGTAAAATATATAAAAAAATTTATGACTTAGACTATGATTTAAGTTTTTCTGTTCTTACTTACATAAAAAAAGAAAAAAAAAAAAGAAATATCATTCGTACTCATAACTCAAGTTGGGTAATTCTGAAAAAGTCCGAAAGTAAATCCTTAGGCATTTCTTGAGTCGTCTCTAACCTCTTTTGTTTGTTTCGTCTCGAATCTTTTTTTAGTCTCCATCATTATCATTATACTAAAAAAAAATATTGATACAATTGAAAATAGTGTTTCCTTGTTCCGGAATTCTTTCTCTTTACTTTTAAAAATAAAAATCATTAGGTTTAGACATTACTTCGGTGATCCTTATCCCCTTTTTCAAAACGGCAGCAACATACCTTTTGTTTTTTGTTATTTCCTTCTATGGAAAGATAATATGAACGATTTTTTCCCTTGTAATGTAATATAAAAAATGTTATTTATTTTATTTCAAATTTGTTGGGATTTGAATCCTGCAATTTAAAATTTTAATTTCTATATTGAGGATATACTTAACAAAGTAGTCTAATTTATTAATTGTTACTAACCCTAGATTCGCCCCCCCGATAAATGAATCAATACGTTTTGCTCGAGCTCCATCATGTACTATTCCTATTTACCAACCCAATACAAATTGGGTTCCTAATAGGAACAGAACAAACTATGTCGATTCAAGAGCATCTTCATTCCTATAGAAAATGGCGGATGTAAGAATCCACAGTGAATTATGTCCTTCAAGTCGCACGTTGCTTTCTACCACATCGTTTTAAACGAAGTTTTACCATAACACTCCTCTCATTTTCAATTTTATTTTGAAACGGTATGCAATTGATTCAATATGGAATCATGAATAGTCATTGGCTCAATGATACAATTTTTATGTATGTATCTAGGGAAAGGTAAATAATTATCTGGAAAAAAGTCTTATATTATAAAGGATTTAAGTTATTTCGCCCCTCTATCCTATGGGGTGAAAGAAATTTCTAAAAAAGAAAAAAGAAAAGTGAATCCATTTCCTTAAATCTAATTAAAATCTTCAACAAATCATTCGGGATGTTATGTTAAATTACGGAAAAATTCTTCTCGAACAAATAAACTCTAAATCTAAAAAGAAAGGCCCTATGGATTTTGCAATTCCGGAATAAAATCAGTTATTAACAAAATATAAGCTATTCCAATAACTCGAAAAAGTCATAAGTTTCTCTATATTTATAATATGGATTTTTCAAATTTCTTCGAGTACCCAGGTTCATAAAAAAAAAATTTTGGTTTTCATGAGTATGAAATAGAAAAGGATCTTTTTTTCTCTTTCAATTCAGAATTCCATAATGAATTACATAATACGAGAATTCGGATTTCATGGAAAAAAGAGTTTTCCTAAGTAACTTACTTCAATATGACTATTAAAATAATAGTCTCTTAATGATATACCCAAAAATTGTTTTGAATTTAGAATTCAATGAAATATCTTTATTTCTACCCGTACACTCAATCGCATTTGTGAAAAACTAAATGAAAAAAGTTTTATTTTTATAGAAAAATCAGAACAAAAGGTGACACTATATCCAAGATTAAAGAAAAAAATTTCCAAACTTAAAGATAAATTTGTTAAAGAGAAGAATCTTTCCTTTCTCATGTAGACGCTCTGGGACGGAAGGATTCGAACCTCCGAATAACGGGACCAAAACCCGTTGCCTTACCACTTGGCCACGCCCCATTTCGATTTCGAATTTCTCTTTGATACTAATAAAGACTAATATTCGTATTAGTTGTTCGTCAATCCCAATTCAAATATATATGAAATATATTACTGCTAGGATTCAACACATGAAAATATAGAAAAAAATGATTGATCATTCCATAAAATTAAATTAAGATATTGTATGAAACTAAAATTCCTTGTATTCTCATTTGAGAATGAAAGGGAAGATTTTTGATTTGAGAGCGTTCGAAGAACAAGAAGGTTTTTTGACCTACCTTTTAATTTTTCCCTCATAAAAAGAACTCAATCAAAATCTAATTTTCTAATCTACAAGAATGAAATGTTTGTTATGCTTAATATCTTTAATTTAATCTGTATCTGTCTTAATTCTACCCTTTCTTCGAGTAGTTTTTTCTTCGGCAAATTGCCCGAGGCTTATGCCTTTTTCAATCCTATCGTAGATGTTATGCCTGTCATACCTGTACTATTTTTGCTCTTAGCCTTTGTTTGGCAAGCTGCTGTAAGTTTTCGATAAAATCTTTAATGCTCCGAAAAATTCATGATTTATACGAAACAAATTTTCTAAAAATTTATAAGATCTTATAAATTTTACATTATGAACCCTCCATTCGAAAATAGAAATTCTTGTTCTTGTATTATATTGAATAATCGCACGGTGATAAATTTTGATCAACTTATTTCCTCGTTCTGACCTTCCAGTAAACAAGGACTTTCTAAAGACCCCACAATACCCAATAATGGATATGACCAAAAATACCAAAAATTTTTGGTAATGAAGGAATCAGAATCTTGCTTTTCTTATTATTATTACATTACAAAAACAAAAAATTAGTAAAAATTATCTTTTTCAAGAAAAGACTTCATTTTCTTTTTGGTTTCTTTTTTGGGCACTATGTCAACATAGTGTATGTGATAAAAAATAGGCAATCTATTTCCCTTTTCAAAAAAAAATCTTGGAGATTGTGTAATGCTTACTCTCAAACTCTTTGTTTACACAGTAGTCATATTTTTTGTTTCTCTCTTCATCTTTGGATTCTTATCTAATGATCCGGGCCGTAATCCTGGACGTGAGGAATAAAAAAAAAAGATTTTGAAAGTCTGAAGCGATCGAGGGGAGCGGAGAGAGAGGGATTCGAACCCTCGGTACAAATAACTCGTACAACGGATTAGCAATCTGTCGCTTTAGTCCACTCAGCCATCTCTCCCAATTCAAATTGAAAATTTTTTATGTGGTGTGACAGGCGAAGTAAAAAAGATTTAAATTGAAAAGCCTTACTTCCTTGATTTTCATTTTGTAAGAAAAGTCCATTCCCCCGGCCAGTACTTAACCAGGCCGGGTTATTACATTACTTCTGATGAATCAATCATTTCATAGATCAAATGATTTCATTTTTTGTTTTTATTATATCAAATCAAAGATACTTGTTATTGAAGTTATTGAAGTAACAATAAAGACAATTTTTATCTCCATTCCAAGTGTAATTTCTTAGTATTAGTAATATAATACTATAGAAAATACTATAAAATATACTATAAAATATGAAAATGAAAGAATATTCAAATTAATAATTTTTTTTTAGTTTAGTATTTATTAATTAGTATTAAGTAGTATTTTGACTTTAAGTAGTATTTTGAATTTTGAGTCTTTTTTCTCAATTTAGTTAATTATTTAACTGGAAAAAAGCACATACAGATATTAAATAATATAATATAAAAAATGAAACACACATATGTTATAACATATATAACATAACTCTTTTATTTGTTCAAGGGACATTGAACATTTAAGATCCAATTAATCCGAGTTCAAATTCAAAAATGGGTCATTTGAAGGGCAAGTAAAAAAAAATGAGGAATTCGGCGTGATTATAGCCCAGCTTCAATAATTCCTTCAATTTTGGACTGTCAGTAATGACTTATAACAAGTGAAAAATGATACTTTTTTCTTTATTCTAACTTTATTAGAATTTGGTTATTTTAAAAAACTTTCTGTACTTCGACTTCAAGTACCCCTCCCCTGGTCGGGGAGGATGAAGTGTCAACGCTCAAGTTTTAATGAGTCTGATGCTATTAAGATAGCATCTCATTCCTTTGTTCGACAAAAGGTATATTCATATATAATAATGAATATGAAGCGGGTATAGTTTAGTGGTAAAAGTGTGATTCGTTCAATTAATAACTTAAAAAGTTAAGGGGTCTTTCGGGTTTTTCATATTCCGATCAAAAAAAAACTTTATTTCCTAAAAAGAGTTTAATCCTTTTCCCCTCAATAGCATATTTGAGGAAAAATAGAAATTCTCACGATTTGTATCCAAAGTTCAATTGAAATTGAATAAAAGGGTTATAGAGTCACGAAGCATAATAAAAAAAAATTGGATCAAATCTTCCAATTAATAAATATAAGTAAAGGATCTATGGATGAAGATAAAAAACATAAGTGCATTTCCAATCGTAACTAGATCTTCAATTTTTGTCTTGTATAAGCTAAGATTAAAGCCAAATAGCTAGAAAATGGTAGTTTTGGTTTACTAGAACCATCAGCATATTATTTTAGCTCGGTGGAAACTCAATTTAATTCTTTTCCTCAGGATCCCTCGAGTGGAAATAGGGAACGAAGTAACTAGATTAGACGGATTTGGGATAATAGAATCCCCCTTCTCTAGAGGGATCATCTAGAAAGCGAGTGGCTTTGGGTGTCTTTAATAAGAAAAGCTGACATAGATGTTATGGATCTAATTTTTGTTTCTGGGAATACATCAATTTTCCATAAAGGAGCCGAATGAAACAAAATTTTCATGTTCGGTTTTGAATTAGAGACGTTAAGAATGATAAATTAACGTCGACTATAACCCCTAGCCTTCCAAGCTAACGATGCGGGTTCGATTCCCGCTACCCGCCCCATATTCCTTATTCTATATGCATCATCCATTCGAATATGCATTCTTTTTTTTTACCTAAAAAAATTTTCATTTCTTTTTCTCAAAAAAAAAGATAAAGGGAGAATGCGAAAGAATGAAATAGGAATGAAAAGCGTCCATTGTCTAATGGATAGGACAGAGGTCTTCTAAACCTTTGGTATAGGTTCAAATCCTATTGGACGCAATTTTTTTCCATCTATTTTAAAAGATGCGATACCAAGAAAGCCCTTTTTTGAATGATTTGAATCAGAAATAATTCGCAAGAATAACTCTTGTTCTAACAATAGAATTAGAGTTATAAATTTATGCTTGTTCCTCAAGTAGAAATAGTTTAGTGTGCTCCTGAATAGCTTCCTTCAAAAAGGTTTCCGCTTCCTCGGTGAATGTCTTGGTAGAAGATACAATTTCTTGAAATTGAGGTTTATTCTTTT